ACGCGATTTAAATAACGGAAAATCCAATATTTTAAAATTGTATCTAGAATGACTGGAAAAGTGGAAACAAGGCCAGATATAATTTGATCATTATGAACAAATCCAAAATCCTTGTAGACAAAGCCAATCAGCAGTTCCCAACCATGGGGCGAATGAAATCCGATACATAAATCAGTTAATAAAAGAAGAGAAAAAGCTTTTATTGTGTCACTTAAGTTATATAGGAATTCCTGAGCCCAAGAGTTAAGAATAACAAGTTCTTTATTACCCAAAATAGAATAACCGCTTAGAATAATGAAACAGATTATATTTGTCGAGAAGTGCAAAATCGTATGAATACGACCCTCGTTGTGTATCTTGATTAATTGGATTGTTTCTTTGTGAATTCCTATACGAAGGTTTTGTAGATGTGTCTCCGAGTATTCCTTGATCATTTCCTCTAAGAAGAGGAGTTCCTCCAATTCTCTGAATTTTTCTAGAATACTCTTTTCTTCAATATCATTCAAAAAAAATTCGGATTGCCTAGTATTCCACCAATAAGTAACCCATGATTCCAGACTTTTTTGAAATGAGAGAGAAATCCACCAGGGCAAAAATACTATAGATGCAAGATATAAAAGAGGAGTGAATGCTTTCTTTTTTTCCATTTTTTCGTCTGTGAATTGTTAATGAACCCATCTCATTCGTCGACTCTATGTAATCTAATATTTCTCTCATGCATCTCTTCTATTACAAGTTATCGAACCTATGAATCTATTCACTCTTTTTTATTTGTGATTTCGTGGTTAGGCCTTGAATCTAGAAAAAAAATACCGAAATAGACGAAAAATTCGAATGAATAAATAAAAAAAATTGTTTACCTATATTTCAATTGGTCGAATTCGAAGCACATATCTCCTTTCGATATTCGATATTCGATAAATGCCCGGAAAAATTTTATTCTTATTCCATATATGTCTGCTTTGACTCGAATGAATGTTTTGAAGAAACCTCAATTAAGTTATAAGTTATGTTATAGAAAAAGGGGATTCTTGCTTTTTTTGCTCTCCTGCTGAGAAAGCATTCATTTCTCGGCTTCATTTATTAAAAAACTTCAATTGGTACACGCAAGAAATAGGCCAATTCAGCAGCTTTTTGTTCCATTTCCCGTGGAGTAAAATTCTCATCAGTACGAGTCAATGGAATGGCTCCCTGGCCTCTGATATCCATATAAAGGACACGACGAGCAAAAATACCCTCTTTCACTTCTATTCTGACGGACTGAATATCTTTTATAAGAAATCGGAGGAAGACCCGACGATTTTTTCCAGGAAATCCCCAACGAAAGATACACACTATTCCATCTTTTCTATCAAATCGATCATAACCACTACCTACATTCCACGAAATTGTGCACCACAAATAGGAGCTAATAAAAAGACCCGCGATCCCATAGAAAGACATCACAATTCCTTGCGGGAAAAAAACTATTTCCTGAGACGGAAATAAAGATATCAAATTTCTACCAAGATAACTCGAGGTTCCAACCAACAAGAATCCTAATGAACCTAAAAAAAGGATAACAGCCCAGCAGAAATTACTTGTTTTTCGAGCCCCCGTTATAGGTTCTATCCATATATGTTCTGATCGACAACTCATACTTGATCCAGTTGCTTTTTTTGGAATTGAGAGAATACCCCAAATGAATTTGACTTTAGTCCGTTTGTTTCCGAAGTAACTCGCATCAACTAGCACTAGTTTGATGTGAACCTTTAGGAGTAATTCATTAAATTGGTTAGATCTAAACTAATAACATACCCTTCGTATGATCTCACTAAAGATAGCCACATGTATATAGATAGACCAACTTTACAGTTCAGCCATCCGCCGAGTTGGGTCTATTTGAAAATAGCTAGAATATAGCATTTTTGGGAGATTTTCGGCGGAAGCCACTTATACCAAATATACCAAATTTTGCTAAATGGATATCTGTGTTATGATACAAGCGTCAGTTAAAAAAAAATAGATGAGATTTTGTGCCCTCGCCTCTAAACAATTTTGTTTTTTTGAATATGAAGAAATAAAGAAGCTATTGCGATTGCCGGAAATACTAGGCCTACTAAAGGGACCAAAACAGAGGGAAAGGTAAGATTTGTCATAGAATGGGTACCTCGATTTACTATTTGTACCTGTTATTATTATTTAGATTTTATTTTATATTTTATAATATAAAGTAAAGATATCTTATCTTATTATATATAAAGTATATCTTATTATAATTTGATAATTTGATATTGATCATTCTAAATAAATAAATAAAGATATAAGTATCTAGCTAAGTGAGTTATAGAATGTAGTTTTGCATCTTTCTACATGAAAGATTTGAAAGGATATGGATGATATCTTTTTTTCTTCATTTTTTTGCTCTTGTCTTCGAATTTCATTTACTAAGCAAAAACTCTCTTAAAAATGAATTAGATTCTATTTATATTATATATATTGATGATTGATTGAAGGGTTT